AGATGCCTTGTTTCACTCCGATAGTATCATAGGTCGCGTCGATGCAGAGGAAATGAATGCATTTCCATACTATTAAAACAAAACATTAATTAAATTATGAAATAAATAAAATGGAATCTGGATTCTGCCAAATCATTGATTCGACTGGATCTTACGGAGCCTGGTCATGCATGACATGATTCGGGGCTGATCATAGAAAGAATTCTATTCAAGCGAACCAGCCTATCGTCTGTATATAGCTTATACGGTGGTTGGAACAAAGACACATTATTTCAATGTGGCAGAAAAGGGCATATATCCGCACGGCCTAATCAATAGTTCAAGTCACACACTCCCATAATCCATTTTCCTTTCGGAGAATTCCCTTCAACTAGTCGTGTTATGTTAAATAACATAATACAATATTACAATATTGTGGGGTTGAAGGAAAGAGAATGTCCAAAAACATGTCTTATTCATATTAATAAGACACATTTGTAGCAATGAAATACTATAGTTCCTTCCCCAAGTGAGTGATAGGCGGTTGATTACAAAGATATATGATCTATCTTCTCTATAAGCTTCTCTATAAGGGACCCGAAATACCCTGTTTACGTATCATTAGGAAGTGCATTAACATAAATACAGCAGTAAGAAGAGGCAATACAAAAGTGTGTAAACTATAAAAACGAGTCAAAGTAGATTGTCCCACACTAGGACTTCCGCGTAATAACTCTACCAAAGGCGATCCTACTATAGGAATAGCGTCAGGGACGCCTGTTACAATTTTGACCGCCCAATAACCAATTTGGTCCCAAGGTAAGGAATAACCAGTTACACCAAAAGACGCGGTCAATACAGCCAGAACGACACCTGTAACCCAAGTCAATTCTCGAGGTTTTTTAAACCCACCGGTGAGATACACACGAAATACGTGCAGTATCATCATTAGAACCATCATGCTTGCCGACCACCGATGAACTGATCGGATTAACCAACCAAAATTTGCTTCAGTCATTATGTATTGAACAGAAGCAAACGCCTCAGTAACAGTTGGACGATAATAAAAAGTCATAGCAAACCCCGTAGCTACTTGTACTAAAAAACAAGTAAGGGTAATTCCGCCTAGACAATAAAATATGTTGACATGCGGAGGAACATATTTACTAGTTATATCATCTGCAATCGCCTGAATCTCGAGACGTTCTTCGAACCAATCGTAGACTTTATTGAGATAGGTAAACCGGGGGGACTCCCCCTCTGAGAACCGTATATGAGAATTTTCTCTCGTACAGCTCAAGCAGAAACACACAAATACCGCTCCCGACGCATATAGAATATATCTTCCGATTTAATCTTCGCGGAAGTGCAGATACGAAGCATTAAAAATACGAAAGTTATTCTTTGTGGTAATAATGCCAAAATATCAAGTCGGCTCTTCCTTTTTCTCTTTATTATTACTACAGGCCTCTTGAATCTTCTCTTTCCCTATTTTTTTGTTTGTTAGTTGTGTGTAATCCGGCTTTTACTATTGTTTTTTCTCATTGATAGGAATTTCTCTTGTTAAGACCCTATAAATTAATTGAAACCCCAGATTCATACTAGAACCATGATGATTCAATAAAAACCCCAAGCCCAAAGATTCCCTGAGTAAGAACTATCGGATCATCACTTATTCATAGGTATAATGACTCAAAATACGAAAGAATTGACCTAATTTACCTTTTAGTCAAAATAAGCATAAAAAGAAAGAAAAATCTTTCAATTTATAATCAAATTCGTTGAAAATTTTGTAGTTAGAATCCGGTCACAAGGTCTGATTATTAAGTATGAATCATAGTTCAATTCTGGATCTATTTAATAATATTCCGTGCTCCAGATACTAGGATGAGTATCCGACGAGGTAGAACCGTCTTTATAAAGATAAGATGACAGACTCATTCTCTGTATTATCAATAGGATCAATTATAACAAGTCACACACTCATATTCCGGAAATACAGAAAGAAATTTCGCGATCGAACTACCAACAGCAACAGGGTTATAAACAAGAAACCCGAGAATTCACTTTGTATTGAAAAACTCGAACTTAATAGTTCTTGTGGATTCAATTCATTGAAATCCCATCCAGTAAAACGGAAGAATTATAAATCTCCAAAATAATGGATAGGAATACTGCAAATAAAGCCATTGCGATACCCATCAAAGGAGTAGTTCCCCACCCGGGAGCTACTTTACCATATTCCGAATTCAACGGTTTCAATAAAGCCCCTACCGTAGTTTGTCTTGGACGAGATCTAGAACTACTATCAGCGGTTTGTGTAGCCATAAATCCGATTGTATTTATTGAGATCTGTTGACTTTGTATACCATTCCCCTGTAAATAAAGGATCTTATCAGAGATACTTTGCGGTCTTGAATTCATATAAGAATGGAAACAGCAACCCTAGTCGCCATCTTTATATCTGGTTTACTTGTAAGTTTTACCGGGTATGCCTTATATACCGCTTTTGGGCAACCCTCTCAACAACTAAGAGATCCCTTCGAGGAACACGGGGACTAGTTGAAGTAATGAGCCTCCCGATATGCATTCAATATTGGGAGGCTCATTACTTCAACGGAGATAATTAAAAATCATTTCTTAGTTGGAACTTTAGGCGGTTCTCGAAAAAAGATAGCGAAAAAAATTATCCCTAGAGTCGAGACTAATAGAAATGTATAAACCAGTGCTTCCATAGATTCGATTGTGGTTTACGATTATAGCTTCCATACCTGTTTATTGGGGATTATTTCCCTGATAAATAAAAAGTCAAATGATTAAATCAAGATTTCTCTGATCCCTAATGTCAAATCACAAAAAGAGAGACGAAAATGACGAAAGCACTTTTGTATCAGACTGCTTGTCTTTTTGTAGTCGGATCTCCTAGTTTTTGGAATGCCCCAAATTCTACTTGAGCATCTAAATCTGGGTCAATACCAGCAAAGACATCTCTAAACAAAGTTCTAGCCCCATGCCAAATATGTCCGAAGAAAAAGAGCAGGGCAAAGGAAGCATGTCCAAAAGTAAACCAACCCCTTGGACTACTACGAAAAACACCATCCGATTTCAAAGTAGCACGATCTAATTCAAAAATTTCACCCAATTGAGCACGTCTAGCATATTTTTTCACAGTAGCAGGATCGCTATAACTGACTCCATTGAGTTCGCCACCATAGAACTCAACAGTTACACCTACTTGTTCGACGCTATATTTTGATTCGGCTCTTCTAAAAGGAACATCGGCTCTAACAATTCCATCTCCGTCTATCAAAACGACTGGAAATGTTTCAAAAAAGGTAGGCATACGACGTACAAATAGCTCACGCCCTTCTTTATCTCTAAATATTGGGTGTCCTAACCATCCAACAGCTATTCCATCCCCATTGTCCATTGAACCTGCCCTGAATAACCCCCCCTTTGCCGGATTATTGCCAATGTAATCATAAAAGGCTAATTTCTCAGGAATTTTCGACCAAGCTTCTGATAAACTTTTATTTTCGGCCAGCCCAGCACTAACTCTTCGATATATTTCTTGCTGAAAGTATCCCTGATCCCATTGATAACGAGTAGGACCAAATAATTCGATCGGAGTAGTTGCTGAACCATACCACATAGTTCCGGCAACTACAAAAGCTGCAAAAAAGACAGCAGCGATACTGCTGGAAAGTACGGTTTCAATATTCCCCATACGTAATCCTTTGTATAGACGTTGGGGCGGGCGGACACTAAGATGGAATAATCCCGCTAATATGCCCAATGTCCCTGCTGCAATATGATGAGAGGCTATTCCCCCTGGAACAAAAGGATCAAAACCCTCTACGCCCCATGCGGGATTTACTGACTGAACTTTTCCTGTTAGTCCATAAGGATCAGACACCCATATTCCAGGACCATACAAGCCTGTTACATGAAATGCGCCAAAACCAAAACAAGCCACCCCGGAAAGAAATAAATGAATTCCAAAAATCTTAGGCAAATCTAATGAAGGTTTTCCTGTACGTTCATCACAAAAAATTTCTAGATCCCAATAGACCCAATGCCAAATAGCGGCCAAAAAGCACAAGCCAGAAAACACAATATGTGCCCCGGCCACCCCTTCATAACTCCAAATACCGGGATCCGTTACCGTCCCCCCTGTAATACTCCAACCGCCCCAGGAATTGGTTATTCCTAAACGAGTCATGAAGGGTATAACGAACATACCCTGTCTCCACATTGGATCAAGAACGGGATCAGAGGGATCAAAAACTGCTAATTCATATAGAGCCATCGAACCGGCCCAACCAGCAACCAAGGCCGTATGCATTATATGAACAGAAATCAACCGACCAGGATCATTCAATACAACGGTATGAACACGATACCAAGGCAAACCCATGGAAATACCCCTTTATCAAATAAAAATAGACACTATGTAACTTTATTGCATTGGAAAAGACTATGACTATCAACGGACCCCTGCTCAGTAGAGTATCTCGGCGCAAGGGTTAATATTTGTTCTATTCTATATGGTAATAATGGAACAATTATGTTTGTAGGAACAAAGAGAAACAGATCTATTTTATACCCAATAAGTACCAATACGCAATGGGGGTTGATACCTTTTTCTATGAGCAAATGCCGCCATATTTGTTCATCATTGGACGGCTCTAGTCGTAAGAATTTTCCTTTAGTTATTCTATCGGCTTTTATGACCTTTTCTAACTAGACAGAATATATGATAAAGAATATCAACATATATGACAAAGGTTCATATTATGAAGAGAATAGCCCGATTATTACGTTTCCATACCAAAGTGAAATATAGTACTTAATTCTTTTTTCTTTTAGTTAATGCCTATTGGTGTTCCAAAAGTGCCCTTTCGAATTCCGGGAGATGAAGATGCAACTTGGGTTGACGTATAGTGCGACTTGTCAGATATATTGGGTCATATGGGCTTTCCCCGTTCTCTTCCCCGATCGAGATATCCTTCTCTTCGCCCAAGAAAGATTGATTGAATCATCAAAAATTTGGAGCGCGAAGTCCAACTAGATCCATTTGTAGGGGGATTCAGACTAATAGTATCAATTAGAATACTTTATGGTTGGCTTGGTTCAACCAATAAAATGACATGAAGTATCCAGGCTCCGTTTAAACAAATCCCAATTGTTAATATATCGATAATTACTGCTTGTATGAAATCCTATTTATCAAAATTAGAAATGGAATAGGTAGAGGACTCATCTGAATCTTAATCACTCGAATAAACTAGATGAACTCAATATGTCCAATATCCAATTTTTGGCAAAGGCATGCACTAAATGAAAAAAATCTGAGAAAAAAGCGGTATTAGATGCATTTGACCTATATGTGCAAATCAAAATCGAGCATAGTTTTACCCGGAGTAGAGCATAAACCTAAAAGAATTAAAGAGGCCCCTTCAAGAACAAGAAAATGACATCGTGGTTTACAGTCGATCTCGATGAAACAAGAAATCAACGAGCAGTTCGTTCGAAAAATTTACCTTTTATATACCTATAAAAAGACTCTTTCTTTATACATATTTTTTTTATTATTTTTTTTTTTTTAATTTGCATATTGTTATATATATAAATATAAAATCTTTTTTTATATATATTTTTATATATAATATATAAATATTTATATATATGTAATTTTTTTTATTCTGTTTATGTTTATGATGCCTTTATTCTATTTTGTATCTAGATATGGAGTCTTCTATATTATATTTTTACTTTGATTTACTATATTAATTATCATTATATTATCTTTTTTTATTTCTTTATTATATTTTTCTTTCTTTATTATATATAAATTTCTTTATTATATATAATTTATAGTTATATATTTTATAGTAGAAATAAGGAAAAACTCATATTTATTGAAAAATAGAAGACAACTTCATTAGAAGTTAGAAAGAACTACTATCAAAAAATAAGAGGGAAGTAATCTAGACATTGATTTTTTTCTTTTTCACATTTTTTGAGCCGTATGCATCAAAAGGTGCATGTACGGTTCCTAAGGGATACAATTTTACCCTAATCAACCGACTTTATCGAGCAAGATTACTTTTTTTAACCCAAGAAATTACGACCGAGATCTCGAATTATCTTGTTGGTCTTATCATATATCTCAGTATAGAGGATCAGACCCAGGATTTGTATTTGTTTATAAATTGTCCTGGCGGATGGGTATTACCCGGAATAGCTATTTTTGATGCTATGCAACTTGTGCTACCAGATGTATATACAATATGCATGGGAATAGCCGCTTCAATGGGATCTTTTATCCTGGTCGGAGGAGAAATTACCAAACGTTTTGCATTCCCTCACGCTTGGCTTTGGCGCCAATGAGTTTTTTATTTGAGAAAAAAAGACTATGCCTTCACTACAAGAAATATCAAGCTATATTATATATTATGAGTAGTGTTAAGTAAAAATAGTAAAAATAGCATGGCACTTTGAATTCGATATGCAAAATTTGGTTAGTTTTTTTTCAAAACATTAAATTATGTATCGAGAGAGGAGTATGAGATAAAGGATATTCCCGATTTTTTATTTATCCGGAGTCCGTTTCAGCGTCACAAACCTTTTTTATACCAAAAGACTCTTTAACCTAACAATATTTATGAAAGAGTACGAAAATAAAAAAAATTCCTTATTCTTATTTAGGATCAAAAAGAAACTTTGGGATTGCTGAATTACAGACGAAATGAATATAGAAAGCAACGGAGCCATCATAGTATTTTGAACTCACGAAAAGAAGGGTGGTAATTGGATGATTTAGTGATCTGGATCTGATCGATTCTATTTTTCTTCGATGGAAGAAAAAAGTAAATTCCACTGTCGAGCCGTATGCAATGAGCAAAAGATGCACGTACGGTTGTTCAAGTTTATTGTTATTCCCTATCTTTTGTCTTCGGCTCATCACGCGAGATGGAGGAACCTTCTTTTTTTATATCATCAGGGTAATGATCCATCAACCTGCTAGTTCTTTTCATGAGGGATCAACGGGAGAATGTATGATGGAAGCGGAAGAACTATTGACTTTGCGAGAAACACTCACAAAGGTTTATGCACAAAGAACAGGCCAACCTTTTTGGGTTCTAACCGAAGACCTGGAAAGGGATGTTTTTATGTCAGCAAGAGAAGCCCAAGCTCACGGAATTATTGATCTTATAGCGAATGAAGGAGTCGAAATAGTAAAGAAGGACCAATGGAAAGATCCGAAGTAGTCAAATGCGCAAATTTATATTTTCTCTTTTGATTTTCCTGGGTAATATTCTATATAACTAGAAAGAATTCATACTCATCAGGTTAGGATTCATCTAAACCAGTCCCTTATGTAAACGATTCAGCATGCCAACTATTAAACAGCTTATTAGAAACACAAGACAGCCAATTCGAAACGTCACGAAATCCCCCGCTCTTCGGGGATGTCCTCAACGCCGAGGAACATGTACTAGGGTGTATGTGCGACTCGTTCAAATTATGAACTGGGCAAATTTCCAGCATCAATGAGCATTACCAGTGAATAGGATAAAATGGAAGAACTCTGGTCACTATCGAAAAAAAGATCTACCATATCCATCTATTGCGTATGAAATTTATGGTTTCCCTTGGTGTAATCCCAATTAGCTCAATTTAAGATGAGAAGCAAGTTCCCATTGGTAGCAAATGCTATACATTACGCGGGAAAGTACGATTTTAAAAGAAAAAAGATTATGCTCCCATTTTTGCAAAACGGACTAACAGGGTCAGCTATCCAGCTAACCTTCAAAACTAAATACCGTTACTGGATAGGCGGATCTCGTTGTGAAAGACCTATTACTGGATAATTCATGGGTAGAGCCAAAGATTTTGAATTGTACAAGTTACCAATAACGTTGACGAAACGAAGTAAAGGGCTCCGGTGTATAGAGAGGACCTCACCGTTTAAGAAGGAACCATAGAAACGAAGGAACCCACTATTTCTTTATTCATCTAGATTTACTACGTTTTTTTTTGATACCTAGTATCAATCCAATTTCTTATTTCATTTTCTTATTTCATTTTGAGTTGAGGCAAAATGCCTCGAAAAAAAATAAAAAATCGTGGTCGGGAAGGTTATAGTAGCAAAAGCCATTGGAATTCTTTTTATACATTGGAAAAATCCGTTTTGTTATTACCAGTGAGGAAAGAAAAAAAATAACTCAACGAGAAATAAAATCAATTAGTTATTTAGCAAAGTTTCATTTATTCAATGACCAGAGTTAGACGAGGATATATAGCTCGGAGACGTAGAAAAAAAATGCGTTTATTTGTATCAAGCTTTCGAGGGGCCCATTCAAAACCTATTCGTATTATTGCTCAACAGAAAATAAGAGCTTTGTTTTCGGCTCATCGAGATAGAGATAAGAAAAAGAGAGATTTTCGTCGGTTGTGGATTACTCGGATAAACGCAGCAATTCGCGAAACGGAAAAGGGCGTATACTATAACTATAGTAAATTTATACATGATCTGTACAAGCGGCAGTTGATTCTTAATCGTAAAATACTTGCACAAATAGCTATTTTAAATAGGAATTGTCTTTATAGTATTTCCAATGAGATCATAAAAAAAGAAGATTGGAAAAAAGCACCCGAATTTTTTTAAACAAAGTTCCCCGGAGAAGGAACTCCGGGAAGGGAAGATAGAATATAAATTAGTCCGAAAAAAAAAAATACAACAAATAATTTATAATTATAATAAAGTAGTCAAAATGAACAAAGGCATTCAATATCAATAAAAAAAATTTATTCTTCCTCGATTTTTATTCCGAGACAAAAAAAATCCGGATTATCGGATTTTTTAGAGCAAAACATCACTTGAATGAATAAAAAAAGTAAACCTATTGTTTTTTTGTTCGAAAACCTCGAAAACCCGTAGTTCTAACGGCCGACTTGGCTCTTTCAAATTGTTTCTCGTTATTAAGAAAGGGTAATAAAGATAGAATACGAGCTTGTTTTATAGCAATAGTAATTAATCGTTGTTGTTTCAGAGTCAATCTATTCACGCGCCTAGATAATATTTTTCCCTGTTCACTAATAAATCGACTAATTAAACTCATGTTTCTATAATCAATTCGGTCCCCCGATTGGAGCGGGGGTAAGCGCCTACGAAAAGGCCGCTTAGGTTTAAGTAAAGATCGCTTGGATTTATCCATGGTTTGTTTAGTTTATTTATTCGTTATAATATAAAAAATATTCTACCGAAAATCCTATTTCGGTCGGATCTAAAAAAAAAGAAATGAGAAATAGGATTTGGTTTTTTTATTCTTTTCTTTAATTTGAATTTGTTTATTTTATATATGTTATCCTTATTTATATATTTCTATTTTTTTATATACTTATCGCTTATATTATTATACATTTATATTCTATATAGCTTCTAGTCTGGAATCCCTTTTTTTATCTATTCTATATTTTCTAATATTATTTTTTTTATTCTAATAGAAATAGAATAGAATTCTATATCTATATATTAGAATTATTATCTATTGAATAATATTTATTTTTTTATTCCATTTTCTTATCATTTTTTAGGCATATAAGGAAATATATGTATAATATATGTCCTTTTGTACTCTTGTTTCAAAAGACGATACACAGACGCTCGGTTCGATCTATTTCTTTATCTCTCCATGAATTGTATGCTTGTAACAATAGGGACAGAATTTTTTCAATTCCAACCGGCTGGGCGTGTTGCGTCGATTCTTTTTAGTAATATATCGGGAAATACCCCTTGATTCCTTATTAACATTCTTTCGAACACAACTAGTACATTCCAAAATAACGCTTACTCGGACATCTTTACCCTTGGCCATGAACCCCCCTTTTGTGTGTGAATTTTTTATTCAAGCAACTCTTTTATTTTCGACCCAAAGCGTAAAGAAAGAAAAAATAGAAATTGCAAACTAGAAATACACTTCAAAAAATTTCGTTGCAGCAAATTAAATAGAGGAATAGTAAATAAAAAAAAAAAGAATAGTAAATATTAATAGGAAATAGAATTCAGTATCAGTATAATTCAGTATAATAAAGAAGGCGTAATCCAATTATTTCTAACTATTATATTTTTTTTAGTACTAATATTTATCTTTAGAGTTCGAAATCCATTTTTCCTCAAACTATATTTCTAATCACAGTAGAGTATACAGTAGAGTATTTCGTTTAAGTCTCGTGTATGAGACTTTTGCCCTAGACCCACTTTTAAATTTCCGTTCTCACTCTTATTTATTAATTGAATTTTAAATTCGAGCTTGAGCCCAAACTTTGCTGAGGTTGAATCCGTTTTTCTTTCTCCCTTTTCGAATATAAGGTTAAAGGGAGAAAGGGCGGGGGATTAGTCACAGATAGTGGATCCTATCTCTAATCTTCGTTACCCCCTTACCATGTCAATGTCAATAACTAGAATGAAAAAAAGGGGAATGTTAACGCATCCGGGAAAAAACGATTGATTTCGATCAATAGACCTGCTAAAGATCCGAACCATAAAGTACTTAGTACCGGTGCCACGGAGAGATATGTTTTTAGATCTCGCATTGAAAATCCTCCTTCTTTTTTTCTTTATTTATATATTGTAACTATATTGTAACACATAAGAATAATACATATATAATAAATGATCAGATGCATATGTATTTAAAAGGAAAAACCACTTGTATTTGTACATGAAATTCCTAAAGCAAATAAAAATGTACAACAATCCGGTAGATAAGATTTTCTACCTTTAAGTTTAAAAAAGTAAAAAGATGCATCTTTCCTACTGCCCTAAAAGCCCTTTTTAGTTTACAGCGTATATGTATCCAAAGACTTTTAGATTCTATCTATATCATATATGAAAAAAAAAGACAAAATGGCAAGATCTATTGTGTATCTAAATCTGAGAAATAATGGTGTGGAAAAAAATAAAAGGATTCTTTACAATAACACTGTAAACCTATTAAAAGGGATGTAGCGCAGCTTGGTAGCGCGTTTGTTTTGGGTACAAAATGTCACGGGTTCAAATCCTGTCATCCCTACCTATTGCTTTTCCTCTGAGAAGTAAAGAGGAATTAATTGAGATCAACGAAATAGATTCAAATTGGACATATATAATCTGTCATTTTTAGAACTGTATTCGAATATTAGAATACTATTAATATATATCATATTCTAGTAGTATAGAATACTATATACACATATAACACATATACAATATATACATATAACACATATACAATTCAAACTCTATATTCGATACTTATATATATGTGATATGCATGCAAGATGTAGTATTCGGTTACAAAAGGAATCTTTTTTTTCTTTACTGTCTGTGATAAGAAAGCGCTCTTAGTTCAGTTCGGTAGAACGTGGGTCTCCAAAACCCGATGTCGTAGGTTCAAATCCTACAGAGCGTGATTCCAGTCTTGTTAGTTCTAATTAGACTGAAATAATTGAAGAAGAATCTAAAATTGACCTCCTTTATTTAAGCCAGAGGAGGTCAATCAAAAAATAGTTGTTAACTAATCAAAGGTCCAACTGATCACCACGCCTATATTGTAAATACGCAGTTACGAATAATCCAGCCAAAGTAATAGGAATCAAACCTAAGACGATTCCAAATAGAAGTACTTCAATCATTTCAATTTTTTTGAAAGGAAAAAGGGGAGGTAATATCTATCTCTAAATTTTAATCCTAATTGTCCATGAATCTCAATAACCTAAAATTGAAAATTATCGCGATAAAATAAAGAACTATCAGAAAGATTTTTTAATGATTATGAATTGTTGATTCAATTTTTTTTTTTCAAATAAGCCGTATCTTGCTCAGACCAATAAATAGAGCGGAGGTTATAGTTAAAGCTGCTAGTAGAAAACCGAAATAACTAGTTAGAGTAGGCATGAAGGAGCTAAATCAAATATGTTTTTTTTTACATATATTTATAAAGCACTTACCTAAGTTTACATTTTTTTTGAAAGATAGGAACGAAAATAAGAAAAATACCAATTGAAAGAATAAGTTCAATTTATTCCTCAATCATTACATTTATTACATTATTTATTACATTATATTTATAAATATATCTAAGAAAGATATAAAGAAGAGAAGTAGAAAAAGAAATCGACTCATTGTCTGTTACAGCTAAAAATTCCGTGATTTCTAATCAACAGATTTTTTGAGCAACTCTTGGAGTAAACTAAAAAAAAGAAATAAGAACTATGTCATGTAACTTTGTTAAAAAAGAATCTCACTATCGAAGAAGAAAACAGGAAAAGCATTTCTAGCATTTATTTTTTTTTATCGATTTTAAGATGAGTCATTCTGATTATCTTTATTTTAGGTTCTACATTTTTTCTTTCCGTATTTTTTATCAAGTCTCATCCCTGTAGTTAGAGCAATAAAGAACCCTTGGATCTAATACAGGAATGCATGTATCACGAATATTAATTAATTTCTTACAATTCAATTCTTGTATTCT